GTTCCAATAATGTATGTATATTGGACTTTTTGAGACAATTATAGATCCTGGGAGGCAATTCTAATTGGTCAATAAAAATGGAGTTCAATGGTATTTCTTTTTTATTTTTCCTTAGTGTATCCTTAACCAATCTATCATGAAAAGTAAAAAGGGGTAAAGTAACTTTGTGTTGATTGTTTTCTAAATTTAAGTTTTCTTCTTCTGCATGTAAAAAAGGAATAAATAAATCAATCAAATTCCGGGAGGCTTCATAAAGTGCTTCCTTGGGAGTTAAACTTCCATTTGTCCATATTTCGAGAAAGAGTATCTCTTGTTTTTCATTCCCATTCACATAAGAATGAATACTATGATTCGCATTTCGAACAGGCATGAATACAGCATCTATAGTATAACTTCCGTCTTGAATGTTGTTTAGTGTTTTTATACGATATCCCCGATTCCTCTCAATTTGTAATTCAATACACAAATTAATGGGTTCTGTTAGGTTAGCTATATGTTGTGTATCATCAACGATTTCCACCGAAGGTGGTAAAATGATGTCTTGAGCAGTTACATATCCAGGACCTTTAAAAAAAATAGACGCGTCCCGAGTTCCATACAGATTACTTCTCAATACAATTTCTTTCAAATTCATTAAAATTTCATGTATTGATTCTTGAATACCTACTATGGTGGAATATTCATGTGGTATTTTCTCAGATTTTGCACGTGTGATACATGTTCCCTCTATTTCTCCGAGCAAAATTCTTCGCATTGCAATGCCGATTGTATCAGCTTGACCCTTCCTAAGTGGAGACAGAATAAAGCGTCCATAATAAAGACGCTTACTGTCTACTCTTGATTCAACACATTTCCACTGTAGTGTCCGAGTAGATACTTTTACTTGTTCTCCAATCATAGTTATATATTTTTATCAAAAATTGTTTATTTCTCTTGAAATCTCTTTCTTGAATGTTTATTTTTAGTTTTACACACGTCTTTTTTTAGGGGACCTACATCCATTATGTGGCATAGGCGTTACATCCCGTATAAACCTTAATAGTATACCACTTCTACGAATAGCTCTTAATGCTGCATCTCTTCCAAGACCGGGACCTTTTATCATGACTTCTGCTCGTTGCATGCCTTGATCCGCTACCGTTCGAATAGCATTTGCTGCTGCGGTTTGAGCGGCAAATGGTGTCCCCCTTCGTGTACCCTTGAAGCCACACGAACCGGCAGAGGACCAACAAATCACCCGACCCCGTACATCTGTAACAGTCACAATGGTATTGTTGAAACTAGCTTGAACATAAATAACACCCTTTGGTATTTTACGAGGATGCTTACGCGAACCAATACGTCCATTTTTACGTGAACCAATTTTTGGTATAGGTTTTGCCATATTTTATTATTTTAAAAATTAAAAAAAATAAGTCCGAAATATATGGATATATCCATTTCCTGTCAAAAACGGATTCTTTACTATATTTCTATCTTAATTATATTCTATTTCTACTAAGATAGATTTGAAATATAAAGCAATAATATTTGTTATTTGTTATAATACTTATAACATAGAATAGATTCTAATATAGAATCTATACTATATTTTTGTTTTGTGAAAATATTATCCTTGTCTTTGTTTATGTCTTGGATTGGAACAAATTACTATAATTCGCCCTCGTCTGCGGATCAATCGACATTTTTCACAAATTTTACGAACAGAGGCTCCTATTTTCATATTTATCATTCCTTAACTTAATGCCGAATCTATTTATTGGAAGAAAATAGGGTTTCCTTATTACATTTTTTACTTTCCCGGTCATCGTATCGTATACATATAAAAGAAGAGTACGTGGAATTTTCTTGGAAACATAGCCCAGAATCTTATTTAAATTCTATTTTTTCTATAAAGGAACCTGGAATATACCCTGAGAAGTGATTCAATAATTAAATCTTCATGAATTTTTTGCTTTCTATTCTAGTTAATTAAATCCTCTTTACACATTCACTAATGTATTAGGAGTAATATTAGAAATCTGTGTTTTCGCTCTCCATTGACAAGAATGGATAGAAGTTTTTTATATAATTCGGATATCAAATAAGAATATCCGAAAAATTACCATATATAACATAAAACTTCTCCGCCGATTCTTTCTAATCGAGCCTCTCGATCTGTCATTATACCTCTAGAAGTAGAAAGAATTACAATCCCCATACCTCCTAAAATTCTAGGAATTCGTTGATAGTTAGAATAGATTCGGAGACCTGGTGTACTGATCCTTTTTAAATTTAAAAACGTTTTAGATGATCCTTTCCTATTTCTTCTATATCGTAGAGTTAAAACTAAAAAGTATTTGTTGTTTTCCCGATGTTTTCTGACGTTTTCAACAAAACCCTCTCGTAAAAGTATTTTAACAATGTTTTCGATAATATTAGTAAGTGGTATTTGAACTGTTCTTTTTCTATTCATGTCAGCATTGCGTATCAAGGTTATTATATCAGCGATGGTATCCTTACCCATGATAAATGAAAATGATTTTTGTTCCTTACTTTCAATATAATCAACGTGCTCCCATTTTTTGATTCAATAAAATATCTAATTATTGAATATGAGAATATAATGAATACTTTAATACTATATATATATAATCTTATTCTAATCTAATAGGATAATGTATATATATATAGAAGATTCTCAAACTAAAAAAAAATCGAATATTAGAAAATGAACTTTTATACTAATTAATTTGGAATGCGAATTCTGAATTCTATAAAAAATAGAATTCAGAATTCGCATTTTGATTTTGAATATATAAATATATATATTTCATTCCTTTTTTTCTATCTATTATATTATTATTTTTGAAATATTAATTACATAATTGAAATTATTAAATGATATACCCATATAATGATCTCGTATTATAATACCTCGGGTGCTAATGAAACTATTTTAGTAAAATTTAACTGTCTCAATTCTCGAGGTATTGCGCAAAAAATTCGAGTTCCTTTTGGATTTCCTTCTTTATCAATTACAACCGCAGCATTATCATCATACTTTATTATCATACCATTACTACGTTTGAGTTCTTTACAAGTACGTACAATTACAGCTCTGATCACTTCTGATCTTTCTAAAGGCGTATTTGGTACTGCTTTTTTAATTACAGCAACAACAATGTCACCAATATAAGCATACCGTCGATTACTAGCTCCTATGATTCGAATACACATCAATTCGCGAGCTCCACTATTATCGGCTACATTTAAATAGGTTTGAGGTTGAATCATATCATTTTTTTTTTTTATCTTTCAGTCAAAAAGTTGAAGTAAAAAAAATATTCTGTGTTCAAAAAAAAAAAAAAGAAACCCACAATTGCAATTTTTTTTCATACTAAAGACCTCTTTCCTTCGAATGATTATTCTGAAAGAATGAATTGAGTTCGTATAGGCATTTTCGATGCTGCTATTGAAATAGCTTTTCTAGCTATAGTTTCTGAGACCCCACTCATTTCATAAAGTATTTTGCCGGGTTTAACGACAGCTACCCAATATTCGGGAGATCCCTTTCCCGAACCCATACGCGTTTCGGTAGGTCTTACTGTAACAGGTTTGTCTGGAAATATGCGTACCCATATTTGTCCACCCCGACGGACATTTCGTGACATTGCCCGGCGCCCTGCTTCTATTTGTCTAGATGTGATCCAAGCGGGTTCAAGTGCCTGCAGAGCATATTTGCCGAAGCAAATACGATTACCTCGATAGGCTTTTCCTTTCATTCTTCCTCGATGTTGTTTACGGAATCTGGTTCTTTTAGGGTTATAGTTGATGGTTGTTTCTCAATTCCATCTCTATTACAGAACCGTACATGAGATTTTCACCTCATACGGCTCCTCACGAATGAATCGATTCAAAAATATTTAATCGATAACAAAATATACAATAACATACATGTTGATCTATTAGAAATTTGTATATCTTGCTTTGATATATATTGTTTTGGTATAAGATTCTAACGAATCTGTATTTGTCTTTTCTTTTTATTATCGTATCGGATTGGCAAAAATTTTGAAATAAAAAAAGAAAAAAAATTATCGCGGGCGAATATTTACTCTTTCATTATCAATTTCAGATGGAATGTAGGGTTAGTCCACAATTCCTCAAAAAACAATGAATTGGTTCTTAGTTTCTTCCGCCATCCCACCTAATGAATTATTAAGATTTGTTTTTACTTAAAAAAAAATTATCTTAGGTATTCACAGGTTCCGTCGTTCCCATCGCTTTTCGATTTATGGTTAGGTCTAAATTCTACAATGGAGCCTCTATTAATAAGATTTTATTTTAATAAAATTTTATTATTTATTTTATTCTTTTTTGTTGAATCAACCTTCTCAGTTTGATTGATTCGCGGCTCTGGATTTTTTTATTCTAGGAATATATTCCATCCATTATGGATGAATTTTTAATATGGATGCTTTATTACACTACCTTTTATGAGATGACCCATAGACCTTTACATATTAGAATTCTATATCATTGATATCTTTTTTTTCTCTCTTTCTTTCACCTCTTCGTTTATCTGTATATTCTTATTGCTTTACAACTCATAATCAGATTCGTTTTTATTTCCGTTTTCAGTTGCTATAATTATATAACCCCATATATCTTTATTTATTTGGACGGGTTCTTTATATCCAGATAATGCGAAGCGATGAGTAGGTTATTAGTTCTTTAGTTCTTTATTAAAAAATTCTACGAATTTTTGTTTTAATTGAACCACTCTAAAAAAACCAACGAGTCGCACACTAAGCATAGCAATTCCTTCCCTATAAAATAATTATTAAAATTTTTTATTGAATCTTATAAAATTTGTCATTTATTCTTTTGGAATAAGAATATATTAAGAATTCCTCATTTTTTGTTTTATCCAAAGATGGAAGCTTAAAGATACGGAAAAGTTTATTATTCTTTGTTTAGAAATATCCAAACTTTGATCCCTAATACCCCATAAATAG